CTTCGTCAAAGAAGGGAAAAACATTCCCATGAGCCTGTAATTGATCAAACCTATAGCATAGGTTCATTCGTAGAAGCCAGATTATTCTTCATATGTTCTTCTTTTATCGCTCAATCCGTCCCTTTCATTCGGAAATAAATCGAGGGTCGCCTATAACTGTCCATGTAATGTCCCTCTGATAGTCGCTGCAGGATCACACACAATCATCAGAAAAAAAGTTTTTGAACCCCTAAACGAGTAACTACCAAGTTTAGGAACGAGATTTCTCACTGAAGAAATGATTTAAAAAGAGCCTGAAATTGGCCGACACCTTCGCGCGCATATGTAACTTATGTCAAAGTGATGCGCCAACGTCTGCGTTGAGTCAAAACTAGGTTTCAATCAAAATTCGACATCACGGAACCTTCATTTGAGAATCGGGTGCGGTTCTTTTTGTTTTGTTTTTTGTTTGTGCGTGTAGTAAGGAGATGTTTGGGATAAAACCCCCGTCTCTCTTCTAACTAGGAGAGAAAGCTCTGCGAGCTTCCCCCTTGCTCTATAGAAATGGAAGGAAATGCCCGCCCGTTGTTCCAAAGGCGTCTTGGAGCAAGAACCTCCGCTCGCGGGCGGGCTTCCCTACTATTGGATCGCGAACCGATGCCGTATGGAAGACTCTAACCACTGAGTTAAGTAGGTCAATGAGAGTTCCTATTCGATCCATTTCTTTTCTTCTTCAATTGATCATAGCCCACTAGGTGTAAAGTGACTGGGTTCCAAACCTCACCCTTGATAAAAAAAAGAGATTTAAGCTGCTTCATAGATTTCTGTCTTTTTGTTACGCGACAGCATCACGGTTGTTACAGTCGGCGCTCTGCGTTCATGATACTGGGGTGGGGTTCCTTGATATTAAGGTGTCAAGGCGGTCGGGAATTGGCTGAGGAAGAGGAAGAACCAACACTTTTCTTATCTGTAGCTGTTGGAACAGGGGCGGTTGAAGAAAGTCGTCTGGGGACTAGAGCGCCCGCCTTGATCAATACGAAATTGATCGAGATGGGATCATGATTTGATTGGAAATGCGTAAGTAAGAGGAGATGGGAGTAACCGGGCGTTCTTTATACTATGAAAAACCTTTTTCATTTCTTTCATTTTATAGAAACTAGTGATGCACTTCTATAGCCTTTCTAGTGAAGTTCACTCCTTTGGTATTGAAACCTCCAACTCTTATTTTAGCAGCAGAAATGGCCTTCTTCTTTGCTGCTACAGCGGAAACCTTCAAATCAGAAGAAACTTCCTCTTTGGCTTTGAAGCTACAGCTACCTTGAAATCAAAAGCTGCTACAACGCGCGGTTGCTATTAGCTTATTTATTTACTTGAGACATAGGCATAGGCGGGATAGGGATAGGGCTTTGTTTGCTTTAGCATAGGGCTAAAAAATAAGCTCTATAAGCCGAAATAGAGTACCCCTTCGTTCCTCTTCTTTACCAGAGGGGAGGGGGTAGGGGGCTGAAGCTATAGAAACAAAAAAGGCTACTTACTAGCTTTAGTAGCTTGTGTACTAGCCTCTTAAAGGAAGCAGGGGGACTTTATTTGGGCTGCTAAGTAGAAGTAGAAGCTATAGGCGAATTCGCGCCTTGCTGTTAAGTAAGGTGGAAGCTAGCTACTTGCTTGTTAAAGGTGCTTGCCCGCGGCTATTCGTAGATCTGGAGTTCTATAGCCGATTGTGCTACTTTCAATCTTTAGTAGCGGGTATTAGGTGAGAGGGCGCCTATATCATAGCGGTTACTGTGCTTTCTGGATACCTTTCCATGCTTTAACAAGCCAGCTACGCACCTTGCTCTTCTCTTAGTTGCAAGTTGCTTTGATTTGGGAATAAGCTGGAAGTCAAAAAGTAGTATGAGTTGAAGTGAAGGGCGCTAGTAAGTAATAATAAGTAGAGCGGAACACTGTTGGCTGAACAAAAGACGTATGACTTGAGAAAGTAAGATCGGAGATCTGTTGTCGGGAAAAGGAGCTCCAATGGTTCTTTAGAATAAGAATACTAGGTCCTTTTAGCCAAATCCAGGTTTTGAGTTTACTTCTAGTTCTGGACCGATGGGAACTCCTACTCATAAACGACTAGCTTCCAGCTTATAACACCTTTTGGGACTCTAAACTAAGTAAGGTCTTGAAGAGCCTTCGGGTGTGGTTTTGAGGCCAGAGAGCGCGTACGTGTAGAAGCAGAAACTGCTTATCCGGGCCTCGGTACGCTTAAAAGCTCCTCGCTTTTGTTCAATTATAAAGAAATAAATAACCACTTTAATGGAGATTTATAGCATCATTCAAGTAAATACAGATTAAGATCGTAAAAACATAAGCTTGTAATATAGCTACACCTAATTCCAGACCGGTTAATGCAAGAACTATAAATAAAGGACCAAGATCCCCTATAAAAAAAAATATATCATTCATACATAGCATAGTCCAAGCGAACCCACTTAAAATCTTTACTAAACTATGACCGGCCATCATATTAGCAAATAAACGTATTCCTAAGCTTAATGCGCGAAAACAATAAGAAATTAGCTCAAGGAGTACTAAAAAAGGTGCTAACGGCAGTGGGACTCCTGCGGGTAATAAAAAGCTTAAAAAATGAAGCCCATGTCTTTGAAATCCCACTATAGTAATGCCAATAAAAATAGAAAATGAGAGACCCAAAGTAATGAGAAAATGACTTGTAACTGTGAAGCTATAAGGTATCATACCCTGAAGATTACAAAATAACAAAAAAGTAAAAGTGACCAAGATGCAAGGGAAAAACTTTTGTTTCACATTTCCGGAAAGACCACCTATTTGTTCGTTTACCAGGTTCAGCACGAAATCATAAATAAGCTCTACCAAGGATTGCCAAGCATTTGGTACTAAGTTTCCTCCTCCGTTTTTAGTAACAAAATGAACCAGAAGTAGGACCAAACTGAGAGTTAGCAGCAGAAACAAAGCTGAATTTGTGAATGAGAAATACAAGTTTCCTATATTCATAGGAATCAATGGGAGAATGGAAAATTGCTCAAGTGGGCTGGGGACCACCGCTAGATTCAGAGCATCTGTATAGGCTGCACTATTGACTCCGTTTTGGGTCAAATCTTCCAAGAAAAATATTCTTTTCATTCTACTATTTTACTTTTTGACTGCTCCCCCCCAAAAAAGAAGAGAGACTTGTTCTTGCTCTAAAAATGAAGAAAGACTTGTCGGAAATCGCCGGTTGGGTTGGTCCAACCAAGAAAAACATGGGAGTCTTTGGGCATTAATGAACACAACACTCAGTCAGCTTTTTCTATTTATTTCGCCTTCTCAGGTGTTTGTTCTCTATACGAGATTTTTGATTTCACCAAATCGGAAGCTATAGTACAGTTTTCTCAGGTGTGGTGTGCTTTGGTGTAACCGGGGGCTGGGGCCAAAGAAAGACTGTACCGGGTGTCCTTTCCTCTCGTCAGGCAGCTATCTTTCACTCACTGAACACTAACTTAATCCTTATTCTTTTGACCTTTAGCTTTGTGTAATTGAGCTTGACTTAGTTGGTTTCAAAGGGGCCCCGTGGCAGGCAACCAAGTCTGCTAACCTTCACTCCTTTTTTTCTGGTACTGCTTGCTGAGATCGGCATAAAAGATAGGGATCGGATGGAGGGATTTATCAACCTTTATTTCTTTCACTTGAACACAGAAGTGAGCTACCTCTATTCTATTTGAAGTAACGGATTCACCTGCCTTAGACAGAGACGAAGCCTAGCTTTCTTCCTTCACTTATGAACTAGAACCATCCCACAGATCAGATTTCAAACCTTACTTGAAACTCTTTCTCGCCTAACGTCTCTCCGTGCCTTATGAACATTGATTTGCCCTCGAGTAGCTGAACTAGGGGAACTCAAAACTAGGAAAAAAGACATTTGAACATCAAGCGACACCCTTTCTTACGCTGGCCTCAACCATTCCTTTCTTGGGTTCACTAGAAATGGTTTCTCTCTCTTCTCAGCCATCAAACCCTGTCGCTATAACCGGCTCATCTGTTTACCCGAGTTAGACGCATCTTACCTTACATCAAAAGTCCCTACCCCCATCTTTCTCCGTCACGTCGAATGAGTTTTGGGAAATGTGAAAGAAAAGAAGATAGATGCCCGGTGTCTCATTCAAGCTTTAGGCTTGTTCGGAAAGTCCTATCTTTCCCGCCTCTAGCCCTATCTTTCGCCTAGGTGGAGAGGAGGCCTATTCGCAGCCTTTTATCCGATACAATACGCACCTTACCTGAAGATCAAATTCCCCCTGGCGAACTATTCATATTAGATTCACCGGCTGGATTCAGGAAGCGTGAAAGCGGTCAGATGGAAGTTCTTCTTACTTTCGAACGGAGAAGCACCAACTCCAACTATTCATGCCATCTTCATTGGGCTGACAAGAAAAGGCAGCTTCCAAGTCATATCCCCCCTTCCCTCGTCCAGTCCATGGCCCGGTCTTTCTTTTGAAACTCTTGCCAGAGCCTTTTCTCCTCATAAGCGTCAGTCCATGAACTAAAGGCGGTGTGTTAACCCGGAATATTCTTTATATGTCACTGCCCTCCTGCCCTCTCTGCTGGGAAATCCCTCTGCCTTGGTCAATAAGAAATTCCCGCTCTTTCATCTCCTTCTTTGAATCTGATTAATTAATTGACTTGAGCACAAGGAATGGGCTTCTGCCTGGAAGAATGCATTCCCCTAAACGAGTTTGTCGTCATTGAAACTGGCGAAGGCACATCAACCGAAGTCAGAGCAGAGGAGAAGGCTAGGCAAAGACCCGCATCGAGCTTCCCCGGGGGCTTAGAGAGAGTTGTCTCTAGGTATTCTCTACCTACCCACCAGTGTCTCCATCTCCGGCCAAGGCCAACCGAACTATGAATCTATCTTTCCATCCCCACCAGCAACTTACCCGCCAGCCTTTCTCCGTTCTGTAGAAAAGGATTTCGAGTTGCTAGCCGGCTCGTCCTTAGATAGACGAATCTTCTCCAGCGCCTTCCATAGAAGAGTCCTGCTTGGAGTGAGAACAGCTTGATAGGTACGCCTGTTCATATTTACAATCCTAGCCTTGAACACTGATCCCTATTGCTTGAAGTTCGGTCCCTACTGCCGAGATACGGAAACTCGTTGATGCGCTTCCTGCCTCTGGAACTACAGGAATTACGGATTGACTCCTCCCGCCTGGACTGCTGAACTTGATTATATTCAATAGCTACTCCCTTCCCTAGCATCAAAAAAGTCTTAAAGACTTCCGGCACAAGCGCAGAAACAGGAACACTTCTACCTAGACCGCGTTCAACCGATTACTTTAGAGACTGATACGCGCTCACTACGGAAAAACAAGTTGAGCAACTTCCCGCCTCTCTTTCTCAAGTGAGACAAAGGCATTCAAGATCGACTGCTAAAAGACAGATCTTCCCTTTACTTTACATCGCATTTCTTCTTTCAGAACCTTACTATCTATTGAGCTTGAACTACTAAATCTCTATTAAACCATATCAGGTTTACTACAGTTTCACTGCCCTGAAGGGAGCTAGCCCTGCTTCTTCTTCAGTGTTTGCTAACTGCTTCCGTGCTTAATCCCGCATGAGAAGAGAGAGGAGGTTTCTGAAACGGACACGGACTCAAAACTCCCTGAGCCTATACCTGGTGAACTCCCTGGGGCTGAGAAGAAAGCTTAGAATTCGATTGGAACATTTCCTTCGAGGGCACTCATAACTAAAGTACTGGCTCGCGAACTGCCAGAATTCGGTTTTCCCTAGTGGATTCACCAGTCTTGCGGACTCCCTTCAGCTTACTTACGATCGAAATCACTATTTTGCTTTCTGAGCTATACGAAAGAACTAGATCACGATCTCGCGGGACTAAGCACGGAAGCAGTTAGAAAGGGAAAGCCAATCGTACGTCCTGGTTTCCGGGACTTTCTTCCCACAGGTTATTCTATACAATTTATGAAAGAGAGGAGAAGCCCCACTCGGGGAGATGAGTAAAAGCTTTCTCTTATTTGTTGTGATGAATGAGATTTTTTTTCCTATTTTTGAGCCTCTCTCGCTAGTTCATTCAAGCTTATGAACAAGCTTGGACAGTTCTCCTTCCTTGTACATTCTGTTCATCCGACCACCGCCCATGCTTCAACATCTAAGTTTTCACCAGAAAAAACCCCATTTTTATTATGGAAAAAGAGTTGGTAGGGCAGAAAGATTAGATTCAGTTCAGGGAAACCAAACAAAGAAAGCCAATCGGAAATGATTTTATCACTACGAATCAAAAAGAAAACTCGGAGCGAGAATCAACATCCTTACTTAGGATTAGGCTAGGTCGCTTGAGGCTTATGGCGCTTCCTCTGCGGCTTGTCGCGCTTAAAGAAGGCAAAAAGCTGTCAACAAGGGCAGTACCGGGGGAAGGAAGCAGATGGAATCCAGCCGGACAAGCACTGGCTTTCGGCAGACTAGCTCGCTGCTCCAGATAACTAATACAAAGAAATCAAAATAAGAATGAATGTCACGTACGGCGCTGCCGAAGGAGCTCTTGAAAGAGCCCACCTCGGATACTAAAGAAAGGAGTGGCTAGACAGGCAACTTCACTCCGTGCATCCTTTGGTTGTGAGCCCCGCCTAGAGTGAGGCGCTAAGGGAAGGGCGTAGCGTTAAATCTGCCTCGCAGCTCGTAGAGGCACCGAGAGGTGATCGCGCAATCACACTGTCTCATGCAGTGTTCCCGCAATCTCAGTCCAGTTTAGTCTTCCCACATATGGCTTGGTGGAAAAAGTTCCGTGCCCTGTAGTTAGAAAGGATAGCTATTCAATCCCAGTCAGTTTGCCGCACCGGGTTTTCCCTTCTATTTAGCTTAGTTCTAGAAGCTGAACAGCTAGCGTGGTTTTGAGGAGCAGTGCCGGGCAGCAGGGATTGAAAGAAGTAGTTCCTTCTCGGCTTCAGAAGGACCGAAGGTTGCACTACGTTCAGGGATTGGTCTTCCTGTTCTTTCTCAGCCGCTAAAGGAAGAAAGATCTCTGATCCAGTGGATGCTTGAAAGTGAGGTAAGCCGATCCCATGAGAAGGGTTCGAGCCGAGCACTTTCCTTTTATTTAGCCGTGTAACTTGGTCTATTGGTCTACTGGTCTATTAGTCCTTGTTCTCTTTTCGTTATCCGCATTGGAGCTAGAAAGGGCTACTTTTAGGACTTGTACCGATTCGTATTTAGCCAGCTCTGCTTGGGTCTATTGGTCTAGGGCTCTTCGGTTAAATGTCCTTTTTGTCCAGTCGTTAAAGGTCGAGCGCAGAACTTTGGGTTAGAGCTCGAGGGTTATATCCAATGAATGAAGGGCACCGATGCCACCAATCCCCTTTCATCTTGGGTTCGAGCCGAGCTGCTTTAGCTGGTAGAAAGCGGTTAGCGCCTGTCGTAAATTTAGGTTCTGAAAGGTTGTGACAATGAAAATTTTTCCTATTGATTAAATATATTCATAACTAACTTAGTGCAAAAATACATCTAGAAACCCCTTTTCAGTCGGGTAATACTCCCCGGAAAATAACATCCCAAAAGCCGGTCCTCTCTACAATGATAGTAGTTGATTTTTATCCTGATTATCAGTTGTTAGAGAGATTAGGGTAAGGCAACGGGAGGGCAGCTTTTATAGATTCCTTCTCACGGGAAGAGCGATTCTCCTCATTTATCAGGGAAGGCTGGAAGTGAAAACTAAGGCTTGCATGTCTCAGAGAGAGAATTGGGGTCTCTAAAAAAAAACCTCCTTGTTGCAGATTCCCGAGGACTATAATTGAGTCGGAAGACTTCAGAAAGTGGAAAAGACATGGGATCATGCTTTATCTTCTCGTTTACTACGCTTGGCAATAGGTTTCATCAAGAATGAGAGAAGTAGGTGCAATGATCTTAGTTGACAAATGAGTTGTGGGATGCGCCCGTTGGTGGATCCAAAGATGAAAGGAGTGCCACTGTATCGGGAAGAAAAAAGCTTAGCTTAAGAGATTTGAACCTGCCATGGAAAAACCAAACCTGTGAATTTTCCTTTTGATGCTCCTTGTATGAGTTTGATTGTTATAATATAATACATTGAGAGGAACCGCCCCCTCGGCACTCAGGCAGTCACTCGCCCATTCTTTCTCTTAATGCGAGAAGTAGACTTTCATTTACTCGACCAGTTACCCTCGAGCCCACTATGAATGAGGGGAGGACGGCAGACCACGATGGATTTGGTTTCCAAAATTCCTTTCATAGCTGGGGCGAGCACTTCGTAGAGCCTGGGCGGACCCTGTTCCCCTTCGTCTTGGGTGTCCAATGACGGATAGGCTGGTTGAGTGAGGCGAAAACTTGAGGTTAGGGCTGGGAAGGCCTTCTCAAGGGCGAAGGAGGTCCTCGGTCAGTATTCATCCCGTGGTATACGCTTGTGCACCTGCGCCGGTCTTGCTTCGTCAGCTCGTTCTTCTTGTTTTCGTTTGGGCTGCCTTTCTTGTTTGGACTCTACCTCACCAAGTTTGATTTGATGTGTGGTGCACGGATCGGCCTTGTTGCTCCTTGGTCAGCGAAGGGGGAATGCGGAATCTATAGGCGCGTAGCCCTGGAACCAATCAACCTGCTTCGACCGATAGAGCTAAACCCCACTAAGGGCTTTGAATTACGAGTTGACGACTAAGTTTCATTTAAACAAAATAATCCTCGAATCCCGAGTGGATAAACAAGCTGTAACGATGGGGAATCCGTCTATATTTATTCCGCATTCATTGATCTAGAACAAATGTACGTGACCTACTACCTCACATATGCAATGAATTACTAATCACTGCTTATCCCCCCGAAAGGGACCTTCTGCATTTAGTAGTGACAAGTTGGCGTGGAAGAGTTTGACAACCAGCACTACGCTTGGCTTGGGGACCAAATAGCGGGTACAAGTAGAAGAGGTAGAGGTACAAAACACGTGAGTAAGTGCCCGGACCAGGAGAGGTAGGGACAAGATTCCAAAAGATCTCGACACCTAAAAGAAAGAGCGAATCGGTCAAAGCGATTTCCCTAAGTAGCTGCACTAAATGGGGTTAAGTTGGCTTCCCTAAACGAGGTCAACCCACCATTGGATGGTCGTGACTGGTACGGATTCGGAGCCCAACCAAAACATCTTCCCATTGAATCAAAGCTAACCCCCTAAATAAACTACTTCTCTGGTGTCTATAAGGCTGAAAAACTATACACAACTTTCACAATCAAAGGGTCTGCAAGAAAAGAAGCGCTTTTCCCAGTAGAAATTTGTCTAAAAGGTCAATTGCCTCTCTATGGTTAAAGTTCCGAGGAGAACTCCTAGTCAATAGTCGAAGCCCAACATGACTCTTTGACAGTTCAGCTCAGTCCAATATTCCTCCTCTTTAGAGTTGGAGACGAGTGGCTTCCACACTCCTCCCTTTTTGGGTCTATCGCTTTGCCTGAACCAAATTCAAGGAATGGTTGTCGTCCAGACCCACTTTTTCTTTCCTATACTTCTTTTCTTTTTCTTTTGTTGGCAGTGCCGAGCCCACTCATTGGGATTCTCGCCTTCTACTGTTAAGATTCAACGTTTTTGCAGAGTTTCTTGAGTAACTCTCTTGTAATCAATTACGTCAGCTCGACTTGCTAAAGCATATGTGGAAATAAACCTTGATCTGTCTAGTTCCTCAGAACGTTGCCTTGCATCGGGCAGGAACCTCAGGCCTGGAATCCTCCAACTCTGAACACGCACTTCCTTTCCTCATGCATCCGTATCCACCAAATGCATTTCTCTTTCGTAGAATTTATATCGTCTATTTCAATATCCCCTGTATTCGTCTTATCCATTCACCTTATTTCTAATATGGCTGGCCATACCCAACAATCTCAAGAGCCTGTCCCGCGAGACAGCTCTAAGGTCAATAGGTATTTTCACTTCCGATCCAATTAGAAGAACAAAGTAGCTCGACTGGTAAGGAAAGGTACCCGAAGGAGTGTACTCGGACTCCCTTTTTTTTCTTGATAAATACCTCCTGAACTGTTTCGCTTGAGAGATAGACCAACCTCTCGTAAACTGGGGGCGCGAGAAACATAAACTAAGAATCGCTAGGGACTATATCTTTTTGAGCTCCAACCATTTCTAGGAAGCTAGACACTTCGCCCTGGAATTTCAACATCAAGCGCATGCACTGACCTGTCGTCGCCTTCTACACCTATTCTATCGCAACTATCAATCACTTTTGCTGGGGGCAGGTTCTGACCACACGATGTACCAAGAAGACATCACCTAGAGACTTATTCGTCTCCTTTTATGGGTATAGGGGCATTCACGAAAAAGCATTCCTTATGTTCATTCTATATGTAAACAAATGCAATCCAAAACCACTCACCCCTAGGAGCACCAATTAGCATGGATTGCCAATTCTTATTAATCATAGCAGTCATCACCAGCTTCGGCCCTTTCCCTTTCTCGGATTTCCTAAGATCTCGCCTTTCTAGCCTGCCTTGTGTTGCTAGGAAATGGCTCTAAGCCTTTTTCGAGGCTTTCACCCGCACTAGCACTAGTATATGGTGATATCAAACTCGAAAGCCCGAACACAAGCAAGCTTACCTTATTATTATGAAAAGGGGAAAGGGGCTAAAACCAAAGCTAAGGAGCTGACAACTGCGAGACTAGGAGAATAGGAAAGACTTGGTATATAATCCGTGCCTTCGTTCCGGCTATAGTCCATTAGCAAGCGAGTAGGGGAACCGTTCCTTCCGTTCAGTAAGGGAATACAAGCATTACGAGGATTTTTATAAAAGGAATATGAATATGACTCTTCCCAACTCAAGTCAAGCGAAGCGTAGTGAGGAAGGAGGGGGAAGAACTATTAGAGAAAGGCTAAGTGAAGTACTTCTCGGGACTTCTCTTCTTGCTTATCACCGACTTTCCGAGCGTAGTCTGTAGTAGGGAGGGCCATTCTCGCAGGAGTTGGAGTAGGAACATGACAAACCATTAGAATGCGTTCTCGCAGGAAGTAGCATACTCATGTTGCCTGCTTTCGTTCCTTTCGTCTCGAAGGCCGGTTCAGTAATAGTTCAAATCCTTCTAACTGGCTAGTGCATTAAGGTGGCATGTCTTACTCCGGGCCAGCAGTGAACGAAGTGTTAAAGTAGAGAAAGCTAGCGTTCCGTACTCAGCCGGCCAAGCAAAACTCCAGCTAAGCTAATAGCTCTAATTGTAGGATATCTAAAAAATATGCTCTTGTTTGTTGCCTTCCTTCTCTTCGGGGTAGCTAGATTAGTCGCAATAGTCCTTATTAGTAAACTACAGCCTCGTTGTTAATTGACTCCCTACTTCAATTAAAGCTCGCCCCCCCTTTTCCCTCTAAAGCCCTTCGCTCCACTCATTTTAGCATTTCTAATCAGACCTGGCTGAACTGGGAACGACATAGATCAAAGGGTCGTTCATTAGCCCTACTAGTAAAGCACAGGAAAAAGAGGTCTAATGCTAATATCTATAAAGATTTACCTTCTTAATTAAAACTATTCGACTATGGCACCTATGTGTTTTCGAGGGCAGGCAGGAATTCAAAATTACAAAGGGGTTTCGGTAGGATTGCCTTATAGCCGACCAGTCCCTGGATAGTAGAAGTTTCTGCCTTTTTCATTCCTGAGTCCTTGTAAGCTAGTTAAGCTATTTAAAATAGAATTCCTCCCCCTATCTTTAGATTTAGCTTTCTTCGCGAGTCATTTCTTATCCTTTTTTTGAGATAAAATCCCCCAACTCGATGTCGGGACAGCCGAGTTAGTTTCAGTGCCCGTAACAGCAGTTGCAAGCTAGCAAACAAGTGAGATAGAAAGCTCGCATTTTAGGGCCAATTAGGCCAATGGCAATCCAAGAGTCCATTACAGCCAGCGAGCTAGTTTAAGAGAGAAGGGCTTCTATTTATCTTCCTTTTGTCTTGGATCGAGAAAGAGTGATAGGTTGCATTACGTACTAATGACATCTCTTGTGCTAATCTTTTAGATCCAATTGCAGGCCTAAGGCCAGTTGCGTTCCCTGGAGATGGAGTTGGAGTCGTAGGCCCATAACCTTTTTTGCCCCTACAGTTCCAATCCAATAAACTCTTACATACCAAAGGAGAGATTCGCCCTATATAGAGAGGGAATAAAAGGGATTACCGATAGTGGTGAGTGCTAAGCGCTTTTCATGTCGTGTCAGACCATTTGCTCTCGATGACAGGCCCATTTAAGTTGCCTTTTTTGAATCCTTTGAAACAACTATTTAGTCTTGAGTTTCCTGTCCTGTACTTGACTTTGGGTAATTCATCTAGTGGAGTGCCCTGGCGGTTAGAATTAGAATCTAATCTCTCTAGTACGACTTCCTGTAACCCAGTGCTTTGACCTATTCTCTCTATTGCTAAAAATGCTTTCCCAGGCCAGCCAATGGCAGTTATCTCGCTTCTGCTAAGGTCCATAGATAGACTGTTCCGGAGTATATATATACTTAGTTACTATATATGGAGAATAAAAGGAAGGGTCTGAGGAGGCTTTCTAATTAGAAGAAGGGAATGAATGGGGATGGGCTCTGTTGCCGATATTGCTCCTTAAGTCTAATAGAGGTATGGCGGCTAGGGCAGAAAAAGGAAAGCAAAACAGTTTCTAGTAAGACCAATCGTTTGAGAGTTGGAGGGCTCACATTAACACCAGTGCCTAATACTAGAAACTAACCCTTATAAAGAGCGTAACGGACTAGGGGGACTCTCAGTTCTAGTTTCCCCTTATTTTCGAGACGCCCTTTCCAAGCGCAGGAGTCGTGCAAGGCTAATAAAAAAAAAGAATGTTGTTGCCGGGGGTGAAAGCCCGCTATTTTGACTTCCGCTACGAGGACTTCGGCGATGATCTTGACTAAACTCTCAGTTTTGGTGCACCGCTCCTACAGAAAGAGAGTCTCGACTGCTTTCATTGTGTTTGTCAAAAGCCTTTTTGCCATACATGAAACTCCTTCCTTCTCTTAGAAAGACAAAAAGCGAACGAACACGAACATCTCTACTTGGGGGGAATGACCGCCCAGAAGGGCTATACCATCATCAGACCACCTGCACTACCTATTGATAGAGCAAATACTATAAAGCTACCGGATTCATTCCTTTTTTGCGCGAGTTAGACTCACCATAAGCTAAGCTATAGTAGTTCAATCCACTTTGCGGGAAAGGACCTGGTCATATAACCTCTCGTAGACTGAACACCTTCCAACAGCTCGCAGTCCCGCTGCTTTTCACTTCCTTCATCTTTCCTCGCTACGGACTGCTATCGGTCGTCCCTTTTCTATGCAACCCATGTGGATGTGTATTGGTCTCTCGAGCCTCTTCCTCAGGTCTCTAAAGTTGAGAATCTCCGACTTAGACATGCTATGGTTATCACGACACCTACAATCTAGTATTCCTACCTCCAGCTATGACCCGTCCTTAACTAAGGAGGAGGAAAGCTTGAAGGCAGCATAGCCCCTATACGATGGAGTCTGGTCCAGCTGTGTGATCGCACAAGCCTTTATTTCTTTTCCATTTTTAAAATCTCAATATATTCGAGTTATGGTATTCCCAGGAAGAGGATGGGCTTGATAGTGCATTTGTTCCAGGGGAAGAGTTTAGCCAATAAGCTGGGAAGGTTCTTTGTAGCGGACCTCCGGATTATGATATGAATGCGGGTGACTGAATTGATGGAGGGAAATCTTCAATTTACGCAGGGATGGAATGGTTGGAATGCTTCTGATGCTTCGTATTATGGTTTGGGAAGCTCTCTTCCATTATCTTTATGGATGTGGCTTGGTAACAGAAGAGTAATGAGGAACATACAAATGGGGATGAATAAGAAGAATAGGTACATGTTCCATTGGGATTGGAAAGAAAAGAATGCGGTGCGTTAGCCTCACTAATCAATACCTTCTTTAAGGCCTGGGATAATTAATCTAATGGAAATGGTGGGCAATATTGCATGGTTTATATCACAATACGCTGATCTGTCTCGGACTAAGCAGATAACCGTGGAATCGAACTTCAGAATTGATTGGCATACCCTAAACATTGCCAAAAAGGATTTCCAAGTAAACCTTGGAACTAAGGTGGGTAACAAAAGGGACCCTGTCTATGATAATAACAATGTTTGGGTAGACACACATCCTAAGGATGTAATAGACATCGATGGTCAATATATATCTATTCTCATATATGAATTGAATTGTCTTCAGGATGAATATGCTTTGCTTAAAAATCCGTATACCTTTAAAGGTCAAGAAAGTGATCCGCTGCTACTCTGGAGTCTGAAATAGCTACACTGCATGAGAAAATTCAAACGATGTCTGAAGCTAAGAAGCTTCCTAAGGAACCGGTGGTGCGCCCTATTACTGAATACCCAAGGGTATTAGATGAGCCCCGACCTACTCTGTACGAAAACCCTCCTACCAAGGCAAAGAAAAAGATGAGTAAGAAGAAGTCAAATGCTAAGAAGCCTAAGGCTAAGAAAAAGAAAAAGAAACCGAAGGACTATGACACTAGCTAACCAACTGCAAGAACAAGGTTTAGATGTAGGATTGTCCTTACAAGGAATGAACGTTCCAAGTGCATCCAGCAGGAATCGAACCTACGAATTTACCCGGCTGGGCACTTTCACCATTCAGCCATGGATGCTTAGAGACTCAGCGAGTGAACTAGGTTTTGGTATTCCTTCTCGAGCTTCTATTTCGTCCGTTAAAGGAGATTCGGGAAAAGATGGAATAGGAAGACGTGTTTCCAGAACAAACAAGATACGGGTTGAGAAGGGGGAGTTAGCAAAGTTAGACAAGATTGGAATGGGCATAGGAACATGTATTGATGTACCAGATCGGCTAATGCTCCCAGGTTGATGCGATGTATTCCACCAGTTGACTGAAGACTTGATTATTGGTATATCGATCGGTCCAGCACGGATTGAAATAGAAGCCGGTTCGACAGGAAGCTTTTGAAAACGCAGTGCACCCAGGTAAATAAGGAACGAGATGAATACAGAGGTTAAACGAGCATCCCACACCCAAAAGGTGCCCCACATAGGTCTTCCCCGAAACCCCCCAGTAACTAAGGTAAACAACGTAAAAAAAGCACCCATTTCTGTACCGGTTCCGGAAGAGCGAAGAAAAAGGGGATGTTTTGTTAATAGGAAAAATAAGGTGTTTATAGCCGTAGCGATATAAACAAGAATACTCATCCGAGCCGCAGGAACATGTACATACGGAATACGAGAATTTCCACCTTGTTGAAGATCTAGTGGTGCTACCCGAAGACTTAAATGAATAGCCATCGCTGTTAAGAACAACCGAGATCCAATGATAATTTGCGCGTAGCTTCTGGTCTTTGACATCAAAAAATAAGGTTGTAATAACGAAACGGACATGTGAGAATTTTGTCCTAGCTAGTGTAAGAAGAAAGACATGGATCTATATTCAATACGCAATCAAAGGATTTCCCCCTGCTTTGTTTTCGCTCCGCTCGTGCGTGGCACTCCTTGCTCGCGGAGCGGCATACCGAAAAAAGAAAGGTTTTGGAAGAAAAAAAAGTCGATTCCCTTTTGTGACCAAGAGCCCTTCCTTGATCCAAGCCGAGTTTTGCATTCCTTAGCTTGGTGCAAAAGGCTTCTCGCGGGTCCTTTTTCAAGCCCATCTCGAATACGATGCGGTAGGTCTGCAAGCCTGTTGGTGGCTGCCACTGCCTCACACTTAAATGCCGCCAGCTCTGTCTTCCTACTTAAGGCATCCGCGACCTGGTTGGTCCGTCCAAGCTTATACTCTAGCACCATATCAATCAAACTTGCCATCGTCCCTGTTTTGGCGTGAGTTTCCTCTGGGTCAGGAAGTCACTCGTCGCCACATTATCCGTCTTGACCACAAATCGTGACCCGCCTCCACGTTCTCAAGTAGTGCACTATTGCTGTCATCTCCTTCTCTTGGACCACGCCTTTCGGTCTCATTGAGCTTTCGGCTCTCATATGCTACTGGGTTACCTTATTATACTAGCACACCGCCTACGGCATAGTCTGACGCATCCGTGTGTACTTCAAATGGCTTAGTGTGATCTGGCAACTGCAATACGGGGTCATCAATCACTGCCTGCTTTAGGTCCTCAAAAGCTCTTTGACACTCTTCCGATCAGTGCAGTGCCATGATCGGTCCGTACGTCCTTCTTTAGGATATTTTTGAGTTGAGCAGCCCTCTTCGAGTAACTTACGATGAATCTTCGGTAATAGTTCCCGAGCCCTAAAAATGATCTTAGCTCACTCACCTTGGTAGGTGCTTGCCACTCCTCGATGGCTCTGATGCTCATCCAATGTCCTAGGAATAGGATCTCCGTCTGTCCAAAGGAGCATTTCTCTTTCTTTACATAGAGGCTCGAGATACCTTAATACCTTTTAAACGGTCCGGAGGTGGCTAACGTGGTCGTTTAACGGATAGCTATAGCCCACGATCAAAGTATACGACCAGTCGTCTAAGTACGGGTGGAATAGCTCATTGTGGAGGGTGCAGAACGTGGCAGGGGCATTGGTGAGTCCAAAAGGCATAACCAAATCAAATGCCCCTTCATTAGTAAGGTTGCTTGCTTGTCACACAGGTCGTCTTTGGCTCGTCTCCTTCCGCGATACGCACTTGGTAGTAGCCCAACCGTAGATCCAACTTCGAGAAGTATCTCGCGCTTATTGATTAGGGCGAAGAAGTCCGCAATCAAAGTGGATATTTGTTCTTGATGGTTAGGTTACCTTGTTGAGCGCCCGATAATCAATGCACAAGGCTACCGCTTCTTCTGGAATAAATAAAACAGGGGCCCCCCCCCCCCCCAGCAAGATAGGGAAAAACAGCCTTGGAGGCTAGAATATAAATAGGCCTCAAAGAGTTCCTGAAATTTTTTCCTGAGCTCAACCAAACCCCTTAACTAATAGATGCTAGTTGGGGGGCCATCTGCCAAACCCAGCCCCAGTCTAAGTAAAATGGGGTTTGGCTCCAGGCTCCAACTCGATCTTGTGGTAGACTGCCCCTCCTAGGGGGCACTTGGCAACTCACTCGTGGGGCATGATATCCCCCAATTCCTCAAGTACTTGCTGCACTTCCTGAGAAAGAAGTCGTCTTGGTATTGGATCCGCTCTTCTGTTAGCATGAACATGAATTAGGTTCTATTCGTCTTCTTTATTCTTAAGAGAACCCCCCACCCGAACCATTCTTAAGACCACCAAGCCCTCTCGAATGAGTTCTACTATAGAAGCTTTCAACGTACACCCAGGGACAAATCTTTCACTCACTGAGAAGTGAAACCCTGTGACTAGATCGTCCTGAAGACGGATGCGACGGGAAGAAGTGGCATTTGGAAGTGTTGCTGACTTAACATTTAGGTTTCGGCATAACAAAGCTTGCACTGTCTTTTCGCACTTAGGCGCACAGCGTGCCATTGGTAATGATTCTACTACGGTGCCACAAATTCGCAAACAGATCCTAAGTAATCGTTGTTGTTCATTGGATTCCAGAAGAACTACTTCG